AAGACCCAATACTAATATTATTCTTTATTAGTGTAGAATGGAAATATAGATGGGGCGTGGCCAAGTGGTAAGGCAACGGGTTTTGGTCCCGGTATTCGGAGGTTCGAATCCTTTCGTCCCAGGTATATACCTTGTATCAGAGTAAAAGTATCTTTTGAAAATAACGTTATGTTTAAATGCCTAATATTGGATAGAATGTCATTCTTGTTTCTTTTATAATTTATAAATATTCTTTTATAAATCATATCTTTGTTTTTCACAACATACAGATAGTACTAAATATATTTGTTTGTGATCAAGATATGATGGTAACATAGGTCACACCCTAGTTGAATTCAACTAATTAAAAAATAAAATAAAGTATGACGGATTTTTCATCATATGTTCATTCCCTTCATATTGAAGGGGTTTAGCTACTTAATTTGAAGAAAAACCTTACGTCTCATATCTTTTTTAATTTTCAACGATATATTTTATTTTGAATCACAATAAGAAAGAGCCCTTCTTTCCTATATCTTATTCTTTATCCATTCAAATTAAACTTAAATGGGGTAGCCAAAAATTATTAGGATCTCTTTATTCTAAACAAGAGTAAGGTTATTACATTCAATTAATGGGATTAATGGGATTACGTCTCTTAAGACAAGACTGGGTTTGGGTAAACTAAAAAATTACGAGCAAGCGCCCAATCTGGACTTGTTTGTCTTTGTCCCTAGAGAGTATCCTTTCCCCAAAGGGGATCCTTTTTTTTGTTCTGATTCAGCATTCCCAGAGAGTCGTGGGTTAGATAGTTCTTAATTAGTAACAGGAGGTCTTCATTTAAATATCTCTATATCTGTGTATGTCCGAATCTCATTAACAACGAATCAAGTTACATATGTAACGGATCCAGAATAAAGACTGTAGTTCAGTCTATCTGATAGGTATGAAAAACCCCTACTTCGTTCATCTTATCTTATTAATAAAATTAAAATTGAAAGAACAAGTACCTAAATCTTCTCTCAGATCGGTCTTTTTTATCTATCTTCACACAAAAATGGGGTTTTTGTTCAATTCATTTATCTGCTTTAAATCTTAAATCGTTGATGGTTCAATTCGAAAAGAAAAGATATTTTTATTTTTTTATGATAATCAAATTTTTAGTCTTTACTGTAAAACTTTATTCAAATAATGATATCTAAATAGTAAACTTTTTCGATTATAAAAAATTTTAATGATTGCTTTTGAGTTGAATCTTTGGTATTCAAAAAAGTAGGAAATGGGCCATATTGAGTCACTTTAAGATGCAGAGTAAAAAAGAATTCATTTATTCATATTCGTATTCTTTGCTATATTTCTATTAGTTTTTTTAATAAAAAGTAAAGTGTTGCATTCATACAATAACATACAATAATAGGTGGGGTTTTACTAAGATTGCTTCAAAAAAAAATTTTACCATCTTTGTATAGAAGAAAAAAGGGTATAGATGAAAATGTTTATGTATCGACGGAACCAATGACTATTCATGATTCCATAATTGAATCAATTCCATATGGGTTCCAAATTAGAGGAATGTTTTGTTATGGTAAAACTTCGTTTGAAACGCTGTGGTAGAAAGCAACGTGCGACTTGAAGGACACGATCCGGTGTGGATTTTTATTCTTACATCCGCCATCTTTTCTATGAATGAAGATGCTCTTGACCCGACATCTGTTCTGTTTTCACTAGAATCCTTATTTTTGTTAGGTTGTAATGAAAAATAGAGTAACATGATGGAGCTCGGGTAGAAACTATGGATTCATCTTTCAGGGGGCAAGAATCTAGGGTTAATACCAATCAATAAATTGGAACAACTTCGTAAGTATATCAATATATAAATCGAAAGGATCCGATTCAGTCAAGTTTTTAATTCAAAAGTAAAATTTGTTGGAATTGATAAAAGTCTTTCGATTCAAAGTGTATCGCGCGGGAATCGAGAGTTTATATGATTCTTTGATAGAAAGAAATCACAAAAGGGGTATGTTGCTGCCATTTTGTAAGGATTAAGAAGCACCGAAGTAATGTCTAAACCCACTGATTTAAAACAAAGAAAAAAGGATCCCAGAACAAGGAAACGCCGTTTTTCAATTGTCTCAATAACTGTATAATATATAATAATAAAGATTAAATGAGACAAACAAGAGGGGGTTAAAGACCATTCAAAAAATGAAATAAATTGCCTAAAGATTTTTTTTCTTTTAAGCTATTTGAGAATTATCCAACTTGAGTTATGGGTACAAATGATTTTTTTTCAGGAAGGGGGAAGAAAAAAAATGAGTTAAATCCCATTATAATTTATTTTATCAACTCCTTTGCCATTAAATATAATTCTATACGTAGACAAAACTCCAAATCATTTTTTCTCGAGCCGTACGAGGAGAAAACTTCCTATACGTTTCTAGGGGGGGTCTTGTTCATTTACTTAGATCTATCCCAATGAGCCGTCTATCGAATCGTTGCAATTGATGTTCGATCCCGAAGAGAAGGAAGAGATCTTCGGAACGTAGGTTTTTATGATCCGATAAAGAATCAAAGTTATTTAAACGTTCCTGCTATTCTATATTTCCTTGAAAAGGGCGCTCAGCCCACAGGAACTGTTCGGGATCTTTTAAAAAAGGCGGAGGTTTTTAAGTAGCTTGTTCCTAATCAAAAAAATTTAATTAAGGAAATAAAGAAATAGAAAGGGGTAGTAATTCTTATATAAATTATAAATTTTTGTATTTATATTTTTTCCTTTTTGGATTCTACTCATATCTATTTTTCATTGCTTCTATAAAATCTCATGTTCTAGAACGACAAAACCCGAGTTGCTTGATCCTAGAAATAGAAAATTCTGGGAGTTCCTTCAATTGGTCGGTTTTCGTTGGAACTCTACTAATAAGTAATAACCAAGGAATCCTCCTTTTTTTATTCTAGTTACTTATTATTGATTGAATAAAATAAATCAATATAAATCTGATATTTTTTCTACTTCTTCCTTCTTTATTCCTTTATCTAAACTTTTTCAGCTATATAGTGCCAATCCAACACAAGCCCTTTTTTATTTTTTTAATAGTATTGAAATAAATATAATTTATTTTGTTTTTCCGTTGTATTCTTTTCTCAACATTTATATTGACAACAGTGTATCGAACAAATATAATTCATCGTGATAAGTAGATAAATTTATTTATGTCCGAGAGGTTTGATTTTTACCCTATAACCTTATATTATTCAAATAATGGGATTCCTTGGATTCTCTTTAATAGAATATAATTTGAACTAAGATATAATAAGAATAGGGGTTTTGATTGAAAAGTCGATAACATAAGAACTAAGAGGTGGTCTATAAATTTTGACATTTATCTATCTTTTTCTTTTTGATTGTATCTACATAAACTTTTTCTATTCGGGTTGCTAACTCAACGGTAGAGTACTCGGCTTTTAAGTGCGGCTAGGATCTTTTACACATTTGGATGAAGCGAGGGATTCGTCCATACCATCGGTAAAGTTTGGAAGACCACGACTGATCCTGAAAGGGAATGAATGGAAAAAATAGCATGTCGGATCAACTAAGATTTCTGAGAAATATTTCATTCTTTCCGAATAGGTACAAACCCTTGTGTTCTTTTTTGAAACGGAACAAAATGAATTCAATTTAAAGTTGGGTCGGATGAATAAATGGATAGAGATAGAGCCCTAATGGCTTCAATTTATTGATTATAGGGAAAGAAGCAACGAGCTTCTGTTCTTAATTTTTTGAACGATTACCCGATCTAATTAGACGTTAAAAATGTATTAGTGCCTGATACGGGAAGAGATTATCCCATGAACGGATTCTTTTTTTTTTATGAATCCTAACTATTGACATTTTCCATTATGGAATAGAAATGAGAAATGTGTGTAGAAGAAACAGTATATTGATAAAAAAATTCCAAAATCAAAAGAGCGATTAGGTTGAAAAAATAAAGGATTTCTAAGTATTTTGTTATCCTATACGAATAGACATTTTTCGTTTAAATGGAAAAGAGAGGATAGAGAATCCGTTGATAAGTTTACCTGTATCCGAGGTATCTATTCGTTTATTACTATAATACCTCGTTTTGACTGTATCGCACTATGTTTCATTGATAACCCCCAAAATCCTCTACCTTTAGTTCAACTAGAATTTCAAATGGAGGAATTCCAAAGATATTTAAAGCTAAATAGATCTCAACAACACTACTTCTTATATCCACTTATCTTTCAGGAGTATATTTATGCACTTGCGCATGATCATGGTTTAAATAGAAATAGATCCGTTTTTTTGGAAAACGCAGGTTATAATAAATTCAGTTTACTAATTGTGAAACGTGCAATTGAGCGAATGTATCAGTATGAACAGAAGCATTTGATTCTTTTTGCTAATGATTTTAACCAAAATATATTTTTTGGACGCAACAAGAATTTTTCTTTTCAAATGATATCAGAAGGATTTGCAGTCATTGTAGAAATTCCGTTTTATCTCCGATTATTATCTTCGCTAGAAAGGAAAGGAATAGTTAAATCTCATAATTCACGATCAATTCATTCAATATTCCCTTTTTTAGAGGACAATTTTTCACATTTAATTTATGTATTGGAGATACTAATACCCTACCCAGCCCATCTGGAAATATTGATTCAAACTCTGCGCTATTGGGTAAAAGACGCTTCTTCTTTACATTTATTACGATTCTTTCTCCATGAGTATCGTAGTTGGAATACTCCAAATAAAGCCAGTTCTTGTTTTTCAAAAAGAAATCAAAGGTTTTTCTTCGTCCTATATAATTCTCATCTATGTGAATATGAATCCATCTTCGTCTTTCTTCGTAACCAATCTTCTCATTTATATTCAACGTCTTCTGGAACCCTTCTTGAACGAATCTATTTCTATGGAAAACTAGAACATCTTGTACTTGTAGAAGCTTTTGCTAAGGCCTTTCAGGCCAATCTATGGTTGTTTAAGGATCCTTTCATGCATT